GACCATTCCAATGCTCCCTTCCGCCATGCATAAACTAAACCAACAATTAAGATAAGCACGAAAATTAAAGCTTCTATAAATACAGATACGCCCAATACATCAAAACTCATTGCCCATGGATAAAGAAAAACCGTTTCAACATCAAAAACAACAAAAACTAGAGCAAACATATAATAACGAATTCTAAATTGTAACCAAGCGTTGCCCATTGGTTCTATACCCGATTCATAACTAGAAAGTTTCTCCGGCCCTTTCCTAATCGGGGCTAAAATCCCAGAAATTAAAAATGCCAAAATAGGAATAAAACTTGATATTATTAGAAATGCCCAAAAAATATCATATTCGTAAAGCAAAAACATAGACGCACTCCTATGAACGTGGAAAGTATATCGGATTGGTTGATTCGAATTGAAGTTCTAAAGTCATTGATAACTAGTTAGTCAAAACAACAATTTATTTTGACCAAACCATCTAGTTTCCTTTGATTATTGCAGGGCATATCTCATTTCAAGATTTATCGACTGACTTGATCGGGATCCTATTTCCAGTCTACTTAATTTTTTTAGTTCAATTTTCTTTAATTGCTTTAGTTAGTATAACTCTAGATGTTATACTTAGACAAATTTTCTTGTTTTTGCCTAGGATTCTTCCTAAAGCCTAAAGAAAGCAAATAGAATTCTTATTTTGTGTTTAAAATTTTTGAATTTATTATTCTTTTGATTATTTGAATTTTCTTTATAAAAATGCGAGTTCGGAATTTGGATTTTTTAGGAATAGAGTCGAAAGTTTTTTCTTAGTAATTTAGAATAGAACAAGTATTCAAATGTAAGAGAATGGGTAGGTATCTGGGGATTTCGAATATCTTAGTGTTGGTATATTCCGTTTATCAGATCTGGATGGGGTGGGGTTTTCTCTTGATTGAATACAGAAAAAGAAGACCACCCCCCCTTGTTTTGGTGTGCTTCGCCGGGTCTTGGTAAGGTATACCAAAGAAAAGGAGTATCGCTAGCTTAACCCCTTGATTGTGGGCAGAAAAATGCATATGGAATTTCCCTTCGACAATTAATGACGAAGGGTTGGTTTGTTTGGAAAAAGATCGATTCGATTCCTTGAAATATGATATGTTTTTTCGGTTTTCTGTTCTGCTTTAAATGATTCCCGTGAGTGAGTTTCTAGGACAAATTTTGTTTCGATGAACCAACCGGTCAGTTATAAGCAACAAACAAGAATGAAGAAATCAAAATTATACAATTTTTTATTTCAAATGAAAATTTGGAATTTTATTCATTTTTTTTATAGGGCTCTAGGGCTATACGGACTCGAACCGTAGACCTTCTCGGTAAAACAGATCAAACTTATTATTATCAAAATGATCTGAACTGTTTCAAAGACCCAACATGCATTTTTTTTTTGCATTGGGCTCTTTCATTAACTGATAGAAATATCAGCCAATCTGCCATATTTTTTCTTGACAGAAAAATAAGATAAGGAGATGGCTCCATGTGCTCTGATTCATTATTTGGGATTCTAATTCAGAGCACTACCAAAGTGTTTCAAAGGTGAAGTTATTTTGACGTAGGTCTGCCTTTGGCCTAGAATTTTAAGTTAAATGAAGTCTCTATCGTTCGGCTTAAAAAATCCAATATGAAACTTCATACACCTTCAAGTTCATAGGACGAAAAGAGATTTTTTGAGGGCCTTATACTCATTATGCCTAGCATTGAATATACTGCTATTCACCTTATCAATATCTCAAGGCGGAGCCTGTTTGGTACCTACAAAGGGCACTCAAATAGGACCGAACCTCTCGTCAGGCTATTGTTCTCTTTTCTCTTAAAGTTATTATGGAGTAAGACATCGATTTCTCAATAAGATCCATTTTTTGGATTGTATGGTGGATTCCCCTGAAAAACATTGGCGCGCGTGTAAACGAGGTGCTCTACCAACTGAGCTATAGCCCTTAGTGCTTGTGATGCATATTTTATCATGTATATAATTTGTTGTCAAGATCAATATTCTATGATCCAACATCCGAAATTTTTGAGTGGTATTGGTTCGATTATTGTTGCTTATAAGGAATATGATATTTATAATCCATCGATAGGATGGGTTCCATTTGGTTCTCTTTAGGATAATAAGTGACCTACTTAACTCAGTGGTTAGAGTATCGCTTTCATACGGCGGGAGTCATTGGTTCAAATCCAATAGTAGGTAGAACTTATTAGATACCGGAGTCAACGGTATCTAATAAGTTTTTTGTCCCACCCTTATTTTTATAGATTTTTTATTTATTTCATTTTTGAATTGCGTTGTATCTAAATTGGATTCTGCTTGATTGGATTATGTCGAGTGAATCCAATCAAAATAGGGTTTAGAAACAGAACCTCTTTTGATTATTTGAACGCACCAACTAGTTATGAAATTGCATTGACAGCCTCGACTCTTGTCCTAGCTCGTCGAAGAGCTAGATTTGCCTCAATTATTTGTCTCTTTCCTTCAG